AAAGAAGAAAAGTAGAGCAAACGAAGCATGTCCAAAAGTAAACCAACCTCGTGGACTGCTACGAAAAACACCATCGGATTTCAAAGTAGCACGATCTAATTCAAAAATCTCACCCAATTGAGCCCGTCTAGCATATTTTTTCACAGTTGCAGGATCACTATAACTCACCCCATTGAGTTCACCACCATAAAACTCAACAGTTACACCTACTTGTTCGACACTATATTTTGATTCTGCCCTTCGAAATGGTACGTCGGCTCTAACAATTCCGTCTCCGTCTACCAAAACAACCGGAAATGTTTCAAAAAAGGTAGGCATACGGCGTACAAAAAGTTCACGCCCTTCTTTATTTCTAAAGACGGGGTGTCCTAACCATCCAACAGCTATTCCATCCCCATTGTCCATTGAACCCGCTCGGAATAACCCTCCTTTTGCTGGATTATTACCAATATAATCATAAAAAGCTAATTTTTCAGGAATTTTAGACCAAGCTTCTGATAAACTTTGATTTTCAGCCAGTCCAGCACTAACTCTTCGATATATTTCTTGTTGAAAGTATCCCTGATCCCATTGATAACGAGTAGGACCAAACAATTCGATGGGAGTAGTTGCAGAACCATACCACATAGTTCCAGCAACAACAAAAGCTGCAAAAAAGACAGCAGCAATACTACTGGAAAGGACGGTTTCTATATTGCCCATACGTAATCCTTTGTATAGACGTTGAGGCGGACGAACACTAAGATGAAATAGGCCCGCTAATATACCCAACGTCCCTGCTGCAATATGATGAGAGGCTATTCCTCCCGGAACAAAGGGGTCAAAACCCTCCACGCCCCACGCCGGGTTTACGGGTTGGACCTTTCCGGTTAGTCCATAAGGGTCGGATACCCATATTCCAGGACCATATAATCCTGTTACATGAAATGCGCCAAAACCAAAGCAAGCCACTCCTGAAAGAAATAAATGAATTCCAAAAATCTTGGGCAAATCCAAAGAAGGTTTTCCTGTACGTTCATCACAAAAAATTTCTAGATCCCAATATACCCAATGCCAAATAGCTGCCAAGAAGCACAAGCCAGAAAACACGATATGTGCTCCGGCTACCCCTTCGTAACTCCAAAGACCCGGATTCGTTATAGTCCCTCCTGTAATATTCCAACCGCCCCACGAATTGGTTATTCCTAAACGAGTCATGAAAGGTATAACGAACATACCTTGTCTCCACATTGGATCAAGAACGGGGTCGGAGGGATCAAAAACCGCTAATTCATATAGAGCCATCGAACCGGCCCAACCAGCAACCAGAGCAGTATGCATTATATGAACAGAAAGCAAACGACCGGGATCATTCAATACAACAGTATGAACACGATACCAAGGCAAACCCATGGAAATACCCCTTTATCAAGGAAAAATAGACACTATGTAACTTTATTGCATTGGAAAAAACTATGCTAAGGACCCCCCCTTTTTAGGTAATTTTTTCGGAGAAAGGATTAATATTTGTTCTATTCTGTTAGTAATAATGGAACAATTCGATTCATAGGAAAAAAGGGAAGCGGATCTATTCTATATCCGATAAGTACCAATACGCAATGGGGGTTAATTCTATTTTATATGAACCAAGATAGCTATTGTTGTTCATCATTCAGAAACTCGTTCGTAAAAAATTTCCTTTATTTTTATTCATTCTCTCTTACTTTTATTTTATATTTTATTTTAGCTTATTCAACTTATATATTAAATATGATTAATTTTAATATGATTAATTTAATAAAGTAGGAAAAAAGGATAATAGTATTAAAAAACGAAACTCCAGTCTTACGTTTCCACATCAAAGTGAAATAGAGAACTTCATTCTCTTTTTTTTCATTTCATGCCTATTGGCGTTCCAAAAGTACCTTTTCGAAGTCCGGGAGAAGGAGATACATCTTGGGTTGACATATAGTGCGACTTGTCAGATATATTGGGCTATATGGGATTTCCCCATTTTCTCCCTCGATTGAGATATCCTCTGTTTCGCCCAAAAAGATTGATTGAATCATCAAAAATTTGTAACGCGAAGCGAAAAAAATAAAGTGGAATTAAATGCAGGGAGTATTTAGATTGATATTAGATTATCAAAACTTTTTTATGGTTTACGTGATCGGACTAATAAAATAAAGTATCCAGGCTCCGTTTAGCAAAAACCCAATTGATAATTAATATATAATATTTTTATAATTACTACTTATATGATATGCAAAATTATGATAAAAAATTCTATTAAAAAATCAAAAAAATTGAAACAGGGTGATCTAAAACTGTTGCTCAAATCAAATAATATAATGAAAAATTTGTTGACTATTTGACAGAAGACATGTGAAAGAAAGAAATGAATTGAAAAAAATTGGAGTAGTAAAAAAAGACGCGGTATTTGGTTCATTTGTCCTATATGTGCAAATCAAAATCGGGCAAATTTTTCCTTTTACTCGGGGTAGAGCATAAACCTAAAAAATGGAATAAAAAAAGGAAGAAGCCCATTTAGGACCAAGAAAAAATCATCGCCATTTCAACTGAATCTCGATGAAAAAAAAATATCAATGAATCAAGTTAGTCTGAGCGGCTTAATCAATCGTTTTATTATTAGATTTTAATATCTAAAAAAAGGGGCCAAAACTTCTTTTTTCTTTGACTTTTGGGGGCAAGCCCTTTCGTTATAAATTATAAAAAAAACCTTCTATGAAAAAAAAAAGGGGGTTGGAATCGACACATTGGTTTTTTCACAATTTTTGTTGAACCGTATGCATCAAAAGGTGCCTGTACGGCTCCTAAGGAATAAAATTTTATCCTAATCAACCGACTTTATCGAGAAAGATTATTTTTTTTAGGCCAAGACGTTGATACCGAAATTTCGAATCAACTTATTAGTCTTATGATATATCTCAGTATAGAAAAGGATACCAAAGATCTTTATTTGTTTATAAACTCTCCTGGTGGATGGGTAATATCTGGAATGGCTATTTATGATACTATGCAATTTGTGCGACCCGATGTACAGACAATATGCATGGGATTGGCCGCTTCAATAGCATCCTTTATCCTAGTCGGGGGAGCAATTACCAAACGTATAGCATTCCCTCACGCTTGGCGCCAATGAGTTTTTTTATTTTCGAGAAAAAAAATACTATGCCTTCGCCATCGGAAATATGAATTAGTTAAGTAATAATAGCATGGCACTTCGAATTCGATATGAAATTTTTTAGATTAAAAAAAATGAGATTATATATTGAAAGAGTAGTATGAGATAAAGAAGGGGTTTTTCAAATGATATCGTACCTATTCGGGCACATCTCAGCGTCACAAACTTTGTTTTCACACCGGAAACTTATTTACAAAATTTATATTAAAAAAAAAGACACTTTGGGATTGCTGAATCATAGACGAATCAAAAAAATGATATATAAAGCAACGGAACCATCATAGTATTTTTTTAACTCCTACAAAAAAGAAGGATGGTAATTGGATGATTTCTGGATCTGCGTATAATACAACCTATATTTTGTTTTCTTTCGCCAAAAGGAAAGGTCAAAAAAGTCAATTCCATTGTGGAGCCGTATGCAATGCACAAAAAAAGCCTGTACGGTTATTCAATTTTCTCTGTTTTTTTGGTTATCTCGCCTCATTCTGCGAAATAGAAGAACCTTTTTTATTATATCATCAGGGTAATGATCCATCAACCCGCTAGTTCGTTTTATGAGGCACAAACGGGAGAATTTATCTTGGAAGCGGAAGAACTACTAAAACTTCGCGAAACCATCACAAGGGTTTATGTACAAAGAACGGGCAAACCTATCTGGGTTGTATCCGAAGACATGGAAAGGGATGTTTTTATGTCAGCAACAGAAGCCCAAGCTCATGGAATTGTTGATCTTGTAGCGGTTCAATAAAAAATAGGAGCGATTTCATGCAAATCTACAATTTCTAAATTTTATATCTTTTTAGATTAAAGGTTTAGTTTCATATTCTCTTCAATAAAAAAAATATATATTGAAGAGAATCTTGAAGAGAAGTAATTCAGAATTAACTGGTTAGAACTAATATAAACCAGCCCATTATTTATATGATTCCGTATGCCAACCATTAAACAACTTATTAGAAATACAAGACAGCCAATCCGAAATGTCACGAAATCCCCAGCGCTTCGGGGATGCCCTCAGCGACGAGGAACATGTACTCGGGTGTATGTGCGACTCGTTTAGATCATAGACCTGCAAAAAGGAAATTCTTTTTGAAATATCAAGGATCAGTACCTGTGAATAAAATAGAATGGAGGAACTCGATTCATTATTTAAAAAAGATAGATCGTTCATATCTTCTATTTATTGTGTCTGAAACTTATGGTTTACATTGGTGCAAATCCAATCAACTCCATTTTTTAGAAAACCCCCAATGATAACAAATGGTTATCCATTAAGCGGGGGAAATTCCATTTTTTATTAAAAAGAAAAAATATTCCACTTTTGAAAGAAAAGAACGGACTAACAGGGTAAACGACCAAATCAATTTTAAAAATGAAATACCGTTACTGTATAAAGTGGATCTCATTGTGAAAGACCTATTACTGGAATATTCATGGGGTAGAGCCAAAGAATGTGAATTGTACAAGTTACCAATAGTATTGATTAATTAAAAGAAGGAGCTCCGGTGTATAAAGAGGACCTCACCGTTTTAGAAGTAACCATAGAAACGATGGAACCCACTATTTATCCATTTCTATTTACTACTTTTTGTAGTTATTCTATTTTTTTATATCAAGCATCAAGGAAATTTATCCTTTCAAAGCAAAGGAAAATACCTATCAAAAAATAGTGGTGGGGAAGGTTAGAGTAGCAAAAGCCATTGGAATTTTTTTTTTATACATTGGAATAACTCGTTTAGTTATTAATAGACTAGTAAAGGGAAAAAGAATAACTAAAAAAAGAATTAGTTATTCATCAAAGTTTGATTTATTCAATGACTAGAATTAAACGCGGATATATAGCTCGGAGGCGTAGAACAAAACTTCGTTTATTTGCATCAAGCTTTCGAGGGGCTCATTCACGACTTACACGAACTATGACTCAACAGAGAATAAGAGCTTTAGTTTCGGCTCATCGGGATAGGGGTAAAAGAAAAAGGGATTTTCGCCGTTTATGGATCACTCGAATAAATGCCGTAATTCACGAAACGGGGGTATTCCATAGTTATAACCTATTCATACACAATCTGTACAAGAAGCAATTACTTCTTAATCGGAAAATACTTGCACAAATAGCTCTATTAAATAGGAGTTGTCTTTATACGATTTCGAATGAGATAAAAAACTAGGGGGGTTGAAAGAAATCCACTAAAATATTTGAAATAAAGTTCTAAAGAGAATGAGCTCGGGGAAGGTAGAGTAGAAATTAGTATTATAAAAAAAAGTCGTCAAAACAAAACGAGAGTATATAGTCGCTAAAAAAAGATTTATTCTTTTTCTTTTCGACGATTCTTTTCTTTTTTATGACAGACACAGACGTAACAATCAATTTTTGATTCTTGATTGGATTTTTCGAACAAAATATTAATCTCTTTTTTAATTCCTTCAGATTGGAATTGTTATTCAATTGAAGAATAAGTCTATTTTTTTCTGGTTCTAAGGCTAGTAGTTCTAGGGGTCGACTCACTTCTTTCAAATTGTTTCTGATTATTAAGAAAAGGTAACAAAGATAAAATACGAGCTTGTTTTATAGCAATAGTGATTAATCGTTGTTGTTTTAAAGTCACTCTATTCACTCGTCTAGATAATATTTTTCCTTGTTCACTAATAAATCTACTAATTAAACTCATGTTTCTATAATCAATTCGATCCCCCGATTGGATCGGGGGCAAACGCCTACGAAAAGATCGCTTGGATTTAGTAAAAAGTCGCTTAGATTTATTCATAATTTTTTTATTCCTTATCTCTAAAAAAATCCTATTTTGATCGGATCAAAATAAAAACGATTTCTATTTCTATATAGGATAGAGTTTCTATATAGAATTAAGAATATAGGATTAGATTTTTTTCTATTGATTTAGTTGTTTATATTTATATATATATGTAATAATATATAGATAATATAGATACTAGCATTATTCCTGTTCTTCAAATAAAAATTGACATACATACAAGCACTCAATTTAATCTATTTTTTGATTTCCCCGTGAATTGTATGTTTATAACAATAGGCGCAGAATTTTCTCAATTCCAACCGACTAGGGGTGTTATGCCGATTCTTTTGAGTAATATATCTGGAAATTCCCGCTGATTCTTTCTTAATATCATTTCGAACACAACTGGTACATTCCAAAATAATTGTTACTCGAACATCTTTACCCTTGGCCATGAAACCTCCTTTGGATTTATGATTCACCACAATCTTCTATTTTAATTTTAGGATCCAGAAAGAACAAGAACCAAAAAAATAGAAGCTGTTAACTAAAAAAAATTCTGAAATATTTCGTTGCAATGAATATTAATTAGTAATTAAATAAAAATCAAATAATAAGCAATACAATGATTTTGTGAAAACTATATTTAAAATCTTTGTACAGTATTTTTTTTAAGTATCTCATAGGATACTCTTCCCCTAGCAACACTTTTTTTTCGTTCTATTACTAATTTAATTGGATCCTGAACCCTCGTTTTTATGACCTTGCGCCCCCCCTTTTTTTTTTCTAATTTTTTTTAGAATGAATTAGAAAAAAAAAAAAGGGGGGGTTAGTCCCCGATCGTTGATTGTATCTCTAAAATTTTTAACCCCTTTCTGATATTAATAACTAGAATTAAAAAAAGGGAAATGTTAATGCATCCGGAAATAAACGATTAATCTCTATTAATAAACCTGCTAACGAACCGAACCATAGAGTACTTAGTACCGGTGCTACGGAAAGATATGTTTTTAGATCTCGCATTTGAAATCCTCCTTCTTTATTGTATTACATTATATATAGTAATATATATAACTACAGATGTACATGTCGTTAAGAAGTTCTTGTATTTGTATACGTAACTTCCGCCCCACACTTTCAAAATTAGAATTGAAATATTGTCTACTAGACCGATCTTATAGATTCCATTTTCAAATGTAAACGCCTATTTATGTAAAATTGAAAAAATTTTCGTAAAAAAAGTAATTTTTAATTATATGTTTATTATCTAATATGAGAAAAAAAGAAGAAATGAATTTGATATACCAATAAAAAAAGAAGAAGGATGTGGAAAACAAGACAGGAATTCTCTACAATGACACTGTAAACCAATTGAAAGGGATGTAGCGCAGCTTGGTAGCGCGTTTGTTTTGGGTACAAAATGTCACGGGTTCAAATCCTGTCATCCCTACCTATTACTGCTCAGAAGAGCAGTAACGAGGGATCTATTTTAGATCTATATTTTTTTAATAAAATTGGACATACATATAATTCTGAAATTTATGATATACTATGATATAGTAT